AATGAATTGCCTGACAAAAGGATTACCTTGATAGGGTAAATAATGTAATTTACTATTACATTCATTATTATATTTAATAGAGTTAAACTATTACTAAAAGTATCAAAAACTTTTGTGCATCATACACTAAAATATAAAAAGATAAGCTAATTAAGCTCTTGGGTTCATACCCCATTTATAAAGGTTTTAGTCCTTTTCTTTTTAATTTTTAAAAATTCATCTAAAATTTTATTTTTTTTTAGCTTAATTAGAGGAACTATTATCACTATCTCTTCAAATTCCTGGATTGGAGCTTGAATAGGATTAGAAATTAATTTGTTATCGTTTATTCCCTTAATAATCAATACCAATAATTTACTTTCTACTGAAGCTTCTTTAAAATATTTTTTAACCCAAGCCCTTGCTTCTTCTTTATTATTATTCTCAATTATTATGTATATATTTATATTTAATATAAATTTTACTTTAAGCTCTAATTTCAATTATTTATTTTTAATAATTAGTTCAACTCTTCTCCTAAAAAGTGGGGCGGCCCCCTTCCATTTTTGATTTCCAGGAGTAATAGAGGGAATTAATTGAATAAATAATTTAATTTTAATAACTTGACAAAAAATTGCTCCTATAATAATAATTTCTTATTGTCTGGTAAATGATTTTATACTAATTATCGCAGTATTATCTGTTTTTATTGGATCTATCGGAGGATTAAACCACACTTCATTACGAAAAATTATAGCATTCTCTTCGATTAACCACTTAGGGTGGATAATTGCTGCTATAATTTCGTCAGAAAATTTGTGATTAATCTACTTCATAATTTATTCATTTTTATCTTTCACTATAGTTTTTATATTCAATTCTTTTAAACTATACCACATTAATCAATCATTTTCTTTGTTTTGTAATTTCCCTGTGATAAAGCATTGTATATTTTTGTCTTTACTTTCTTTAGGAGGCCTGCCCCCATTCCTAGGATTTTTGCCAAAATGATTAGTTATTCAATCTATAGCCTGTAATAGAAATTTAATAATTATTACACTAATAACTTGTTTAACCTTAGTCACATTATATTTTTATATGCGAATTTGTTATGCTGCTTTTATGCTAAATTACTGAGAAATTAATTGAAATTTTAAATCTTTTTATGCAAATTTTAATATAAAAATAACATTTTTGCTTTCTTTTATTTCAACTACAGGGCTTATTTTATTTAACTTAATTTTTACCTTAAACTAAGGGTTTAAGTTAAATAAACTAATAGCCTTCAAAGTTATCAATATAAGCATTAATCTTTTAAGCCTTAATAAATTTTAATTTTATTCCTTTAGAATTGCAGTCTAATGTCATTATTGACTATAAGGCCTAAATATTTGATTAAAGAAGTAATCCTTCATAAATAAATTTACAATCTATCGCCTATTATTCAGCCATTTAATCTATTTATAGCAAAATTAGTATAATCGCGATATCGCGACAATGACTATTTTCCACAAATCATAAGGATATTGGCACTTTATATTTTATTTTTGGAGCCTGATCAGGGATAGTTGGTACTTCTTTAAGAATCTTAATTCGAGCTGAATTGGGTCATCCTGGAGCTTTAATTGGTGACGACCAAATTTATAACGTAATTGTAACAGCCCACGCTTTTATCATAATTTTTTTCATGGTTATGCCTATTATAATTGGAGGATTTGGAAATTGACTAGTCCCATTAATACTTGGAGCCCCTGATATAGCTTTTCCTCGAATGAATAATATAAGATTCTGGATATTGCCCCCTTCTTTAACCCTTTTATTAGCGAGCAGAATAGTAGAAGCTGGAGCAGGGACTGGTTGAACAGTTTACCCTCCGCTATCCTCAGGAATTGCCCATGGAGGGGCTTCTGTAGATTTAGCTATTTTTTCACTACACTTAGCGGGTATCTCTTCGATTTTAGGGGCTGTAAATTTTATTACAACTGTTATTAATATGCGTTCCGCAGGAATATCTTTTGATCGTATACCTTTATTTGTATGATCAGTTGTGATTACTGCTGTACTATTATTATTATCATTACCTGTTTTAGCTGGAGCCATTACAATGCTATTAACAGATCGAAATTTAAATACCTCATTTTTTGACCCAGCAGGAGGGGGAGACCCAATTCTTTATCAACATTTATTTTGATTTTTTGGTCACCCTGAAGTTTATATTTTAATTCTACCAGGGTTTGGTATAATTTCTCATATTATTAGACAAGAAAGAGGTAAAAAGGAAACTTTTGGGGCTTTAGGAATAATTTATGCTATGCTTGCTATTGGATTATTAGGATTTGTTGTTTGAGCCCATCATATATTCACGGTAGGAATAGATGTAGACACCCGAGCTTATTTTACTTCAGCTACTATAATTATTGCTGTCCCGACTGGAATTAAAATTTTTAGTTGATTAGCTACATTACACGGAGCTCAATTAACTTATTCCCCTGCTTTATTATGAGCATTGGGGTTTGTATTTTTATTTACTGTCGGAGGATTAACAGGAGTAATCCTTGCTAATTCTTCAATTGATATTGTGCTTCATGACACTTATTACGTTGTAGCTCATTTTCACTATGTCTTATCTATAGGAGCTGTATTTGCAATTATAAGTGGATTTATTCACTGGTATCCTTTATTAACAGGGCTAACTATAAACCCTAGTATACTAAAATCACAATTTATCATTATATTTGTCGGAGTAAATTTAACTTTTTTCCCTCAACATTTTTTAGGATTAGCTGGGATACCTCGACGATACTCTGATTATCCAGATGCTTATATTACCTGAAATGTAATCTCTACTATTGGATCAACAATTTCTTTAGTGGGTATCTTATATTTTATTTATATTATATGAGAAAGTATAGTGACTAAACGATTAGTAATTTATCCTATTCAATTAAATTCTTCAATTGAGTGATTCCAAAAATTACCTCCCGCTGAACATAGTTATTCTGAGTTACCTTTATTAAGAAATTTCTAATATGGCAGATTAGTGCAATGGATTTAAGCTCCATATATAAAGAAATTTCTTTTATTAGAATAATGGCAACATGAGCTAATTTAAATTTACAAAATAGAGCATCTCCAATTATAGAACAACTATATTTTTTTCATGATCACGCAATATTAATTATTACAATAATTACTGTTTTAGTAGGATACTTAATAAGAAGCCTTATATTTAATAAATTAACTAACCGATATTTACTTTCTGGACAAACTATTGAAGTAATTTGAACAATTTTACCAGCCTTTGTTTTAATTTTTATTGCTATACCTTCTTTACGACTTTTATACCTAATAGATGAAATTAATAGTCCGGCTATTACTTTAAAAACTATTGGACACCAGTGATATTGAAGCTATGAATACTCAGATTTTTTAGACCTAGAGTTTGATTCATATATAATCCCAACAAATGAATTAAATTTAAACGGATTCCGTTTATTAGATGTTGATAATCGTATTGTTTTACCCATAAATTCTCAAATTCGAATTTTAGTAACAGCTGCAGATGTATTACACTCATGAACTATCCCTGCTTTAGGGGTAAAAGTAGATGCTACTCCTGGTCGATTAAATCAAACCAATTTTTTAATTAACCGCCCAGGATTATTCTTTGGACAATGTTCTGAAATTTGTGGAGCTAATCATAGTTTTATGCCAATTGTAATTGAAAGTGTTCCTTCTAAATATTTTATTAATTGAATCTCTACTTTTAATTAATCACGAAGTGACTGAAAGCAAGTACTGGTCTCTTAAACCATTTTATAGTAAATTAGCAATTACTCTCCGTGAAAAAATTAGTTAAATAATAACATTAGTATGTCAAACTAAAATTATCATTTTATTGATATTTTTTGATTCCACAAATAGCCCCAATTAGATGATTAAGTTTATTTTTGATTTTTTCTATTACATTAATAATTTTTTGCACTTTAAATTATTTTTCTTTTACTCCTAATACTCCTAAAAAGAGTAACAGAAATAATTTAATTAATACAAATTCTTTAAATTGAAAATGATAACAAATTTATTTTCCGTTTTTGACCCTTCAACTAATATTATAAATTTATCCTTAAATTGAATAAGAACTTTTATTGGACTATTAATAATTCCAACTTCTTACTGATTAATACCCTCACGATACCATATTATTTGAAATAATATCTTATTAACCTTACATAAAGAATTTAAAACCTTACTAGGAACTGCAGGACATAACGGAAGAACCTTTATTTTCATTTCTTTATTTTCCTTAATTATGTATAATAATTTCATTGGACTTTTCCCCTATGTATTTACAAGTACTAGTCATTTAGTATTTACACTAGCTTTAGCTATACCTTTATGACTTAGCTTCATAATTTATGGGTGATTAAATCATACCCAACATATATTTGCTCATTTAGTACCTCAAGGAACCCCTGCTGTTTTAATACCTTTTATAGTATGTATTGAAACAATTAGTAATGTAATCCGGCCAGGAACATTAGCAGTACGACTAGCTGCTAATATAATTGCTGGGCACTTACTATTAACTTTATTAGGAAACACCGGCCCTTCAATATCATATTTTCTAGTAATTTTATTAATTATTGGACAAATTGCTTTATTATTACTAGAATCAGCTGTTGCTATTATTCAATCTTATGTTTTCGCTGTACTAAGTACCCTTTATTCTAGAGAAGTTAACTAATGTCAACACACGCTAACCATCCCTTTCATTTAGTAGATTACAGCCCATGACCTTTAACAGGAGCTATTGGGGCTTTTTCTACAGTATCTGGACTAGTAAAATGATTTCATCAATATGATATAAGTTTATTAATATTAGGATTTACTATTACAACTTTAACAATATACCAGTGATGACGAGATATCTCGCGAGAAGGAACTTTTCAAGGATTGCATACATTTCCTGTTACAATTGGCCTTCGTTGAGGGATAATCCTTTTTATTGTCTCTGAAATTTTCTTTTTTATCTCATTTTTTTGAGCCTTTTTTCATAGTAGTTTATCCCCTGCTATCGAATTAGGTGCAATATGACCTCCAACAGGAATTGAAGCTTTTAACCCTTTTCAAGTACCCCTTCTTAATACAGCAATTTTGTTAGCCTCAGGAGTTACAGTAACTTGAGCTCATCATAGTTTAATAGAACAAAATCACTCCCAAACCTCTCAAGGGCTATTTTTTACAGTTATTTTAGGTATCTATTTTTCAATACTACAAGCATATGAATATATTGAGGCTTCATTTACAATTGCCGATAGAGTTTATGGGTCAACCTTTTATATAGCTACTGGATTCCATGGACTTCATGTTTTAATTGGAACTACTTTTTTATTAATTTGTTTAATTCGACATTTAAAATTTCATTTTTCTAGAGGACACCATTTTGGTTTTGAAGCAGCAGCCTGATATTGACATTTTGTTGATGTAGTTTGATTATTTTTGTATATTTCTATTTATTGATGAGGTAGATAAATTTATATAGTATAAAGTATATGTGACTTCCAATCACAAGGTCTAAATAATTTAGTATAAATAATTCTATCTACATTAATTATAAGCTTAATTATCTTATTTATTGCAGTTATTGTAATAATCTTAGCATCTCTTTTATCTAAAAAATCTATTTCAGATCGAGAAAAAAGATCCCCTTTTGAATGTGGATTTGATCCAAAAAGATCCTCTCGACTGCCTTTTTCTCTTCGATTTTTTTTAATTGCTATTATTTTTCTAATTTTTGATGTAGAAATTGCATTAATTCTCCCAATAATTATAGTTATTAATTTTTCTAATTTAATAGTCTGATCCATTACTTCAATCTTTTTCATTGTCATTCTTCTTGTAGGACTTTATCATGAATGAAACCAAGGAGCCTTAGAATGAAGCCTATAGGGATGTAGTTAAATATAACATTTGATTTGCATTCAAAAAGTATTGATTATTTCAATCTTCCTTGAATTTGAAGCGATAAATTGCAATTAGTTTCGACCTAATCTTAGATGACACTCATCCTAATTCTTTAATTGAAACCAAAATAGAGGTATATCACTGTTAATGATAAAATTGAATAATAAATTCCAATTAAGGAAATATGATGATCAAGTAAAAGCTGCTAACTTTTTTCTTTAATGGTTAAAATCCATTTATATTTCTTTATTTATGTAGTTTAAATTAAAACTTTACATTTTCACTGTAAAAATAAAGTAATTTTCTTTTATAAATTACTAAATTATATGTATATACATGTATACGCATATGTGTATATATGTGTGTGTGTGTATATATATATGCAGGAGTACATATTTTATTCAAAGGTTTTAACAACCTCTATAACATCTTCAGTGTCATGCTCTGAGTATAAGCTATTTGAATTAAATTAATATAAATAATAAAATAATGAATCACAATACAAAACTTAATAAATAAATTTTTAAATTACTATTTTGAAACACTTGAAAATAAATGGACTTATTTTTTAAACTCTGATAAATTATTTGGCCCCCAAAATATTCTCTTCATCCCTGATCAAAACTTTTAATTACTGAAAACCCTATAATTAAAGGAAGGTGATTAATCCCAATAGTAGAGATTAAAGGCATATACCATATTGAACCAGAAAAATTTCTTAAAAAATAATAATTTAATGATTTATTATAAAAATAAAAAGAAACATGAGAAATTATATAGCCCATTATACCTCCTAAAATACATACTATTAAAGTTAACATTTTTATTAAAAAAGGTAAACAAATTATACCCGGAATAGGAAAAATTAATCAACTTAACATTCTACCCCCAATAATTACTATAAATAAAAGCCCCAATATTCCACGTAATATTACCCATCTTTCATCATTTATAGGGTGTAAAGAACTACTATTAAAATCCCCTGTTATTGTATAATAAACTAACCGAAACGAATAACAAACAGTTAACCCCGTAGAAAAAAAATATAAGAAAAAACTAAACACATTTAAATTTGATAATATAACAACTTCTAGAATTAAATCCTTTGAATAAAATCCTGCTAAAAAAGGTATTCCACATAAAGCTAAATTAGCTAAATTTAAACAAGATGAAGTCAAAGGTATTTGTAAAACTAAATTTCCTATTAAACGAATATCTTGACTATTTTTTATGTTATGAATAATGGCCCCAGCACATATAAATAACAATGCCTTAAATAAAGCATGAGTTAATAAATGAAAAAAAGCTAATTTATAGTAACCTATTGATAAAATTCTTATTATTAACCCTAACTGACTTAATGTAGAAAGAGCAATAATTTTTTTTAAATCATATTCAAAATTAGCCCCAAGCCCTGCTATAAATATTGTTAATCCTGAAATCAATAATATAAATTGTCCTAATGCAGTATTTTCTAGTAAAGTATTAAATCGAATTAAAAGATAAACCCCCGCTGTAACTAAAGTTGATGAATGAACCAAAGCAGAAACCGGAGTAGGGGCTGCCATTGCAGCAGGTAATCAGGAAGAAAAAGGAATTTGGGCTCTTTTTGTTATTGCCGCTAAAACTACTAAACTCCCAATTAATATTATTTCTATATCAGACTTTATTATTTCAATATAAAAAATATAATTTCAACTCCCATAATTTAATATTCAAGCAATAGCCAATAATAAAGCAACATCCCCAATTCGATTAGATAAAGCAGTTAATATACCAGCATTATAAGATTTTACATTTTGAAAATAAATAACTAAACAATAAGAAACTAACCCAAGCCCATCTCAACCTAATAAAATTCTAATTAAATTAGGGCTAATAATTAATAATATTATTGATAATACAAATATTAAAACTAATAAAATAAAACGATTAATATTTAAATCATCAACTATGTATTCTTTTCTATAATAAATTACTAAAGACGAAATTAATAAAACAAAAGATATAAATATTAATGTAATTCAGTCAAAAAAAAAAGTTATTAAAATAGAAGTAGAATTAATTGTTAATACTTCCCACTCAATAAAATATATAAGATCATTCAATAAAAAGTTTAAACTAAAAACAAATAAGCTTATTCTTGTTATAAACAAAAAAATAAAGCTAATAAAACAAATTGAAATAAATTCCACGATCTAAAATGAATACATTCATATCATTGACACCACAAATCAATATTTTAATTAAACTATTTAAATTACAACCATAATATACACGCGTCTCTTTTTAAAATTAATAAATTTAAGGGCAATCAATGTAATATTAATAATAAATATTCTCGACTAGTTCCATTTATTGCAGAAAATCTCCCTGAATAAACCTTTCCATGTTGACTATAAGAATAAAGGTATAAAGTATAACAAGCTCTAAAAAAAGATAATAGCCCTAATATAAATATAGTAATTCAAGATCAAGCAACAATTCTATTTAATAAACTAATTTCGCCTAATAAATTTAAAGTAGGGGGAGCCGCTATATTTCTAGCGGATAATAAAAATCATCATAATGCTATTCTAGGCATAAAATTTAATATCCCCTTATTAATTAATAATCTTCGACTCCCTATTCGTTCATATGAAATATTAGCTAAACAAAATAATCCAGACGAACATAAACCATGAGCCAATATTAAAGTATAAGAACCACAAATTCCTCAGTAGCTTATTGTTAAAAGCCCGCTTAAAACAATTCCTATATGAGCTACAGAAGAATAGGCAATTAATGATTTTAAATCTATTTGTCGTATACAAACAAAACTTACTAAAACTCCCCCAATTAATCTAATACTTATAAATATATAATTATTTAATAACCCTAATTTTTGGATTAAAGGAAAAATACGAACTAATCCATATCCTCCTAATTTTAATAAAATTCCAGCTAAAATTATTGACCCTGAAACTGGAGCTTCTACATGAGCTTTCGGTAATCATAAATGAACCAAAAATATAGGCATTTTTACTAAAAAAGCAAAAATTATAGAAAAATATAATAATTGATAGTAAAAAATATTTTCATTCAATAAAATTATTTCTAATGTAAATAAATTTTTAAAAACAAAAAAAATACCTACTAATAAAGGTAAAGAAGCTAAAAGAGTATAAAATAATAAATAAACCCCTGCTTGTAGACGTTCTGGTTGATACCCCCAACCTAAAATTAAAAACAATGTGGGAATTAAACTTCTTTCAAAAAATAAATAAAATATAAATAAATTTATTGAACTAAAAGTTAAAAATAATAAAATTAATAAAATTAAAATAATAAATAAAAAAAAATTTTTGAAAATTTTTACCCGATTTACATTTTCTCTCGCTATTAATATCAAAGAACAAATCCACATACTTAACAAAATTAAACCATAAGAAATTACATCACACCCAAAATAATAACTAATACTTATTCAATAATAGCCATAAAAATTATAAACGATAAAAAGAAAACTTAATAAAAATATTAAATTCTGAACCATTCAATATGATTTTTTTAAAAAACATACAGGAATTATAAAAACTAGTATAAATAAAAATTTTAACATTGCAAAACTGAAAAAGAATTAAAATAATCATTCCCATGAGTCCGAATTATCGAAACTAAAATTGAAAGACCTAATGCCCCTTCACATACACAAAAAGTCAAAAATATCATTCTAAAAAAACTTTCATAATTATATAAATTTAAATAAATTAATATAAACAAAAATAAACTCAAAACAATAAATTCTAAACTTAATAGCATAATTAATAAATGCTTACAATTAAAAACAAATATTATCACCCCTCTAATAAATAAAATTCTTGGAAATCCTCAATAAATTAATATTATCATTAGTTTTAATAGTTTAATAAAAACTTTGGTCTTGTAAATCAAAATTAAGAAATTATTTCTTTTAAAACTTCAAAAAAAAAGAAATTTCTCTATCATTAATCTCCAAAATTAATATTTTAATTAAACTATTTTTTGATATTCTACAATTTATATTAATTTTCATTAGCTTTATTATTAGATTCTTATTTATGAATATAAAGCACCCTTTAGCTACCGGAATAATTTTATTGATTCAAACATTTTTAATTTGCCTAATTGCAGGAACATTTATACAAACATTTTGATTTTCATATATTTTATTTTTAGTTTTTTTAGGGGGTATACTTGTTTTATTTATTTATACTACTTCTTTAGCCTCAAATGAAATATTTTCTATATCTATAAAGTTAATCTTATTGTGCACTTCACTATTATTAATAATATTTATTATTATATTTTTTATAGACTCAACTTTAATTACAACAATAATTCATAATTTAGAAATAAATATTAATAATGATAGTATTAATTATATTAATGAAAATACAATTAATTTAAATAAATTATATAATTTCCCTACAAATATCATTACTTTAATCCTAATTAATTATTTATTTTTAACTTTAATTATTATTGTAAAAATTACTAATAATTTTTCAGGCCCTTTACGAAATAATAATCACTAATGAATAAACCTTTACGATTAAAACATCCTTTATTTAAAATTATAAATAACGCTTTAGTAGATTTACCTGCTCCTTCAAATATTTCAACTTGATGAAATTTTGGATCTCTTCTTGGACTTTGTTTAATTATTCAAATTATTACTGGACTATTTTTAGCCATACATTACACTGCAGACATTGAAATAGCTTTCAATAGAGTTAATCATATTTGTCGAGATGTTAATTACGGATGATTATTACGAACTCTACATGCAAATGGAGCTTCTTTTTTTTTTATTTGTATTTATTTACATATTGGGCGAGGAATTTATTATGGGTCTTATAATTATTTTATAACTTGATCTGTAGGAGTTCTTATTTTATTTTTAGTTATAGCAACAGCCTTTATAGGGTATGTATTACCCTGAGGTCAAATATCTTTTTGAGGGGCGACAGTAATTACTAACCTATTATCAGCGGTCCCTTATTTAGGAATAGATTTAGTTCAATGAGTTTGAGGGGGATTTGCAGTTGATAATGCAACATTAACCCGATTTTTTACTTTTCACTTTGTTTTACCTTTTATTGTAGCCGCAATAACAATAATTCACTTATTATTTTTACATCAAACAGGGTCTAATAATCCCTTAGGAATTAATAGAAATATAGATAAAATTCCTTTCCATCCTTACTTTACTTTTAAAGATATTGTAGGGTTTATTATTTTAATTATATTCCTAGTATTATTAACTTTAATCAATCCTTATTTACTGGGAGACCCAGATAATTTTATTCCTGCTAATCCTTTAGTAACCCCTGTTCATATTCAGCCAGAATGATATTTTTTATTTGCTTATGCTATTTTACGATCTATTCCTAATAAATTAGGGGGAGTTATTGCCTTAGTTTTATCTATTGCTATTTTATTTATTATACCTTTTTCCAACCCTAGAAAATTTCAAGGAATTCAATTTTACCCAATAAATCAAATCTTATTTTGAAGAATATTAATTATTGTAATTTTATTAACTTGAATTGGAGCCCGACCAGTTGAAGAACCTTATGTAATTACAGGACAAATTTTAACTATCTTATATTTTATGTATTATTTAATCAACCCTATAATAATTAAATGATGAGACACTGTTCTTAATTAGTTAATGAGCTTGAATAAGCATATGTTTTGAAAACATAAGATAAAAATCAATATTTTTATTAACTTAATAATACTATTTTTTATTATTTAAAATAATAAAAAAATTAATAAAATTTTTAATCCAATAAAAAATAATAAATAATTTAAAGAAAAAGGTAAAAAACTCTTTCAAGCTAAATATATTAATTTATCATAACGAAATCGAGGTAAAGTACCCCGAACTCAAATAAATATAAAAGAAATTAATATTAGTTTAAAAAAAAATATAATTGAATAAACATCTCCCCCTAAAAAAATTAAAACAAATAATATACTTATAAATAAAATTCTTGCATATTCTGCCAAAAAAATTAATGCAAATCCCCCTCTTCTATATTCTACATTAAATCCAGATACTAATTCTGATTCTCCTTCTGCAAAATCAAAAGGAGTTCGGTTAGTTTCTGCTAAACAAGAAGCAAATCAAACTATAGCTAAAGGAAAAGTAATAAAAATAAATCACAAATAATTTTGATAAATATTAAATATTATTAAATTATAATTACCGATTAAAAAAATAAAAGATAGCAAAATTAAAGCTAAACTTACCTCATAAGAAATAGTTTGAGCAACAGCCCGTAACCCTCCTAATAAGGCATAGTTAGAATTAGAAGATCAGCCCGCAATTATTACAGTATAAACCCCTAAACTTGTACAAGCAAGGAAAAAAAGAGCCCCTAAGTTAAAGGAATACAGCTTAACAAAATAAGGTAAACATAGCCAAATAATTAAAGATAAAAATAAAGAAAAAATAGGAGAAAAATAATAAGAAATATAATTTGATACGACAGGATAAGTTTGTTCCTTAGTAAATAATTTAATTGCATCACAAAAAGGCTGAGGAATTCCTAAAATACCAACTTTATTCGGCCCTTTACGAATTTGAATATAGCCTAAAACCTTTCGTTCTAATAGAGTTAAAAAAGCTACCCCAATTATTACACAAATAATTAATAAAAAACTTCCAATAAAAGATAAAATTATTTCCAAAAACATAGTATTATTTGTAATTTTTAATTTACATACATAAATTCTAAATTTATTGCACTAATCTGCCAAAATAATAATAATTTTCTTATAAAAAAAATTTATATTTTAAATATTTGGTCCTTTCGTACTAAAATATTTTATTTTATTAAGGATAGAAACCAACCTGGCTCACGCCGGTCTGAACTCAGATCATGTAAGAATTCAAAGGTCGAACAGACCTAAACTTTAAACTTCTACACCTAAAAATAATTCTTAATCCAACATCGAGGTCGCAATCTTTTTTGTCGATATGAACTCTTAAAAAAAATTACGCTGTTATCCCTAAGGTAACTTAATTTTTTAATCATTAATAATGGATCAAATATTCATAAATCAATGTAATAAAATAATAAGAGTTTTTTAAATCTTATTGTCACCCCAACAAAATAATTTTTTTTATAAAATTTTAATTATTCTAAAAAAATAATATAATAAAATTATAAAGCTCTATAGGGTCTTCTCGTCCTCTAATTTTATTTTTGCTTTTTAACAAAAAAATTAATTTCAATAATAAATTTTTATGAGACAGCTAATACTTCGTCCAACCATTCATACAAGCTTTCAATTAAAAAACTAATGATTATGCTACCTTTGCACGGTCAAAATACCGCGGCCCTTTAAAATTTTCAGTGGGCAGGTCAGACTTTAAATAAATTCAAAAAGACATGTTTTTGATAAACAGGCGAGTATTAATTTGCCGAATTAATTATAAAAACCTAACAAATCATCTTTATTTATAAATAATTATTATACTAATTTTATCATAATTACTTGACCTAATAAAATTAAAGTCAATATTTTAATAAAAAATTTAAAAAAAAATAAATTATATAATATATAAAATAAATTATAACATATTTAATAATGATAGCTATTTCTAAGCTTACATTTATTATAAATTAATATATTTTTATAAAATTTTATTTTAAAGCTTATCCCTTAAAATATTTATATTAAAAAATATTAAATTTATAAAATAATTTAATACTTTCTTTAATATATAAATTAAATTTATTTCTTAAAAAACTAGATATTTTTAAAAACGAATAACATTTCATTTCTAATTAATTATTATTAATAATTATGCCACATTAACTAAAATAATTAATTAGATCTTTTAAATTCGAGAAAAATAATTTCATTATTTTTTAATTAATAAACACTGATACACAAGGTACAATAAATTAAATTTTCTTTTAAAATAATTATTTTTCAATATATTTCAATTTTCTTTCACAATACTAATAAACTATTATAAAAATTATTTTATCTTTAAACAATACTAAAACCATAACTTATTAAAATTAATTTTAATAACTTTTATAAAAAAAAATTAATTAATAAATAAAATTTATCAATTTAACTTGATTTGCACAAATTTCTTTTCAATGTAAATGAAACCCTTTACTATATAAGATTTAAATTGTCATTCTAGAAACACCTTCCGGTACCTCTACTATGTTACGACTTATCTCATTTTAATAACGAGAGCGACGGGCGATATGTGCATATTTTAGAGCTATAATCAAATAATTTATCTTTATTATTTTACTATCAAATCCAATTTCAAATAAATATTTCAATTTATTATCCATAAATAAATTTATTGTAACCCATTTCTTCTTAACTATAAACTGCACCTTGACCTGACATAATTTATAATTTTAATTTCTGAAAATTTTTTACTCTTTTAAGACATTCTGATGACGGCGATATACAAATTGATTATACAAAATTAAGTGAGGTCCATCGTGGATTATCAATTACAGAACAGGTTCCTCTGAATAGACTAAAATACCGCCAAATTTTTTAAATTTCAAGATCATAACTATTACTATTCTAGTTTTTTAATTTTACATTTTAAATAATAGGGTATCTAATCCTAGTTTATTAATAAAATTTCATAGCTTCAATTTATTTCTTTTTATAATAAATTTAATTTAAAATTTCACCTAATAAATTAAATTATTTTATACTTAATAAATACATTTAACTAACGCTAATAAAATTTATTTGTATCTTTTGTATAACCGCAGCAGCTGGCACAAATTTAGCCAATACTAAATAAAATTCCTAATTCTAAATTTCTTTAATTATTAAAATTAATTACTGTGAATGCTATATAAATTAAATTCTTTTAGAATAAAATAAATTCACACAAAAATTTACATGTAAAATAATTTATAAATAAATCATTATGTTAAAATAAAACATTTATATAAAAATATTAAATTTTATAAATCTAAAAATTTAAATCTAAATTAATTTCTATTAGATAACTAACTTTCATAATAATTTATAAAAATAAAATTTCATTTAAAATAAACCTTATAAAAATTTTCCTGATATTAAATTTTAAGGGGCTTATTTACTAGATAACTACTTTAAGTTTCGGTTTCCTCACCCCATAGTAAATAGCTTTAAAATTAGTATTTTACTGAGTAATCTCCCTTAAAATCACTAAATAAAATACCAATTTTTAAAATAATATTTATAGGTAAGCCCCCACATACCTTTTTTTTATTTATATAGAAGTATCAAATTTTATAGGACTGCAAATTTAAATCTAAATTAATTTCTATTAGATAACTAACTTTCATAATAAAATCCTCTAAAAATTTAATAAATATAAAGTATTTATTTGATAATAGATATTAACTTAATTTATTATAAATAAGCCCCCATATATTTTATTTTTTTTGTTAAAATATTTAATATTTATAATAATAAATATATAATAAATTCTTATATATATGTATTTATTTCATACATACACGTATGTGTATGTATTATATATATATTAAAAAATTTATTATATTATTATGTATATTTATTATTATAATAAATATACATAATAATCTTTTATTATATATATAAATAATATTTACTAATATTTAAAAAATTTTTTAATATATATAAAATTTAAATTCATTATTACCTTTTATATTTTAGTATTGTTCATTATATATTAATAATTCTTATACTTTCGTTTTCTTTTTCTATTCATTCCTAATAAGCACCTTATTTTTATAGATCTCTTAATGATATATAAATCATTTATATATCTTGATGAAATAACAAAAATTATAAAATCGCTATTGTGATTTTATATATTAATAGATTTGATATATGAATTAAATCTTTTATATTACTATTTTTTTTCGGGTTAAACCCATTTTCAGTCCCGTTTGTTTTTTTTTTTCATATAAATATAAAAAA